AATTGGAAAAAAAAATATCGGATTTTTAATGTATTTCATCAATCTAAGTGGAATAAACAAACTGGATTCCTTGTTGGTTAGTCAAATTCCAATGAAAACCACATAATTGAAAGAAATGAAATGTCCGAATTTGAGATTTATATGATCAATAAACTAAGGTTTTGTTGTTATCGACCATGGAATTCGACAGAAGCAATGAGAAATAGATACGAATAAAGCAGGATTAAGGGGGGAAATAAAAAAATAGTAGAGAAAAGTTATACAAAGTTATATACAAATCACTACCCCCCCTTGATATTTCTTTAATTGAATTTCGTTTGATTAGGTCGAAGTTCCTTAAAAACTTCTGCCTTCTTTAAAATATCCTGAACAGTTCCTGTAGGTTGAGCACCCTTTTCAAGGAAATATAGAATAGCAGGAACATTTAAATAAGTTTGATTCTTCAGTGGATCATAAAAACCCACTTTTAGAAGATCTTTTCCTTCTCTTCGGGATCGAACATCAATTGCAACGATTCGATAGACGGCTCATTGGGATAGATGTAGATGAACAATACCCCCCCTAGAAACGTATAGGAAGTTTTCTCCTCGTACGGCTCGAGAAAAAATGATTTGATTCGAAGTTTTGTCTATGTATGGAATTCTAATAAATGACAAATGAGCCTATAAAATCAATTAGACTATGATTTAAGTCTTTTTTTTTCTTCTTCCTTCCTGAAAATGAAAAAGAAACCATTCGTACTCATAACTCAAGTTGGATAACTCTCGAATAGCTTAAAGGAAAAAATCTTTAATAAATTTCATTTATTGAGTGGTCTTTACCCCCGTTTGTTTGTCTCGTTTAAAATTCTATTTTGATTCTTCAGTCTGATCCAGTTATTGAGACTATCGAGACAATTAAAAGGGTGTTTCCTTGTTCTGGGATCCTTTATCTTTGTTTTAAATCATTGGGTTTAGACATTACTTCGGTGCTTCTTAATCCTTTCAAAATGGCAGCAACATACCCTTTTTTGTGATTTCTCTTTCTTTTCTATCAAAGAATCCTACGGACAGTTGATTCCCGCGTGATACACTTTGGATCGAAAACGTTTGATCAATTCCAACAGGTTTTGCTTTTGAATTGGAAACTTGCTCAAATTGGATCCTTTCCATTTCTATCTCGAAGATATATTTACGAAGTTGTTCCAATTTATTGATTGGCATTAACCCTAGATCCTTGCCCCCGAGAAATGAATTAATCCTTTCCACTCGAGCTCCATCGTGGACTATTTACAACCCAACAAAAAGCAAAAAACGAAGGGTTCGAGTGGAACAGAACAAACGATGTCGAGCCAAGAGCACCTTCATTCCTATATAAATAGAAAATAGCGGATATAAAAATCCACAACGGATCTGTCCTTCAAGTCGCACGTTGCTTTCTACCACATCGTTTCAAACGAAGTTTTACCATAACATTCCTCTAATTTGGAACCAGTATGGAATTGATTCAATCATGGAATCATGAATAGTCATTGGTTCAGTTGTACATAGACATCGCGTAATCTATACTTTTTCTTCTATATATGATATGTGTAAAGATTTTTCTGAAGAAGTCTTAGCAAGACACCATCTTTAACATATATATAAAGAAATAGAAATAGATAAACGAATAAATAAGTTTTTTTTGAGTCTGCTACTTCAAGTGACTCAATAGGATAGATTGACCTATTTCCTACTTTTTGAGTACCAAAGATTCAACTTACAAGGAATCATTCAAAATATTTATTAAAACTATTTCGAATGGAAAAAGGTTCCTATTTAGACATCATTAAAAGATAAGTCTTTTTTTTTTAATTGACCCCTCACTGATTTCAAATAGATAAATAGATCACAGAAACGAAGAAAGAAATCCCATTTTTTTTTTCATGAGATGGATAAAAAAACTGATGTAAGGTAAGATTTGAATCTTTATTCTTTTCATCTGATTGCGAAAATCCAAATCGAAAAAATCGAGAGGGGTTTTCGTATCTATCAGATAGACTGAACAATTGTCACTGTTATAGATATTCTATAATACTTAATTTAACTAATTTTAGTTTAAAAAATTTAAGGGATCCCAAACCTTTTTCACAAAAACCGAAAGACTATTGGCATTGAAATAGAACGATACATATAAGCTAAACATTTCCTCATTTTATATGCCATTTTGTTTAACATGGGGTTGAGTAATATTTCAATAATCGAATCTTGTCATAAAGTGAATAAAAGAGATAGGATAAATCACCCCTGCCTCAATCCAATCGTTACATAGATTTACAATTCTTCATTATAGCCAAACAAAAAAAATACCTAAATAAAATAAAAAAACGAGATTCAAAGAAAATACATCGATTCCATAACATATATAAATATGTTATTTGATCATTTGTTAATGAGATTTGGGCAGATACAGATATTTAAATTAATACTGATTATCTCCTATCCACTCCCCTATTCTTTCTATGGGAATGATAGAGCAAAAAAAAAGGAATCCTGATCCGGTATGGGAAATGACTTGTCTAGTTACAAAGACAAACAATAAGTCCAAATTTAGTCAAGCTTTAGTCTAACCCACTAAGAAACTTAGTCCTATTGATTGAATTTAATTAGTATCAAGAACTCGCTCTTGTTTCGAATTCAGAGATCTCGAGGAAAATTCAAATAGATATGGGATGGAAAGTTTTTCCAAGTAACTAACTTCCCTAAATATCAAAGGGAATGAACATATGATGAAAAGCCCACCCAACTTTTTTGAATTCAAACTTTTTTGTTTTGATCCATGTTCTCATCTTACCTGATAAAAAATAGATTCAGGTTCAGATGCGTGTCATTTGAACTCGATTCAGTTTAGTTTGTGAAAAAAGATATGATTCATATAAGATATAAAAGAATCACATTCCATCTAAAATTAGACTTTAAACAGAAAGTTGTTCAAGAAAACAATTTTTATTCTAAAATTAGAAAAAAATGGATATGGCTCTGGGACGGAAGGATTCGAACCTCCGAATAGCGGGACCAAAACCCGTTGCCTTACCACTTGGCCACGCCCCATTATCAATTTCTAATCTACACTAAGAAACAATAATATTGTTATTGGTTGTTTGTCAACTCCAGTCCAAATATCTATAGAATAGATTATTACTAGGATTTTAATCCATATAGATATAGAATTCAACTTAATTTATTGATCATTACATATAATTCAATTAAGATATTGTATGAAAGTATGATTTCTTCTATTCTCCTTTGAGAATTGGAGGATTTTTGATTGGGTGGGTTCAAAGAAAAAGAAGGATTTTTTGTATACCTTACTTCCTTTCTGCCTTTTTCCTTATATCAATAACTCAATCAAAATGCAATTATCTCCAAGAACAAAATGTCTGTTATGCTTAATATCTTTAGTTTGATCTGTATTTGTCTTAATTCTGCCCTTTATTCGAGTAGTTTTTTCTTCGGCAAATTGCCCGAAGCCTATGCTTTTTTGAATCCAATCGTAGATGTTATGCCAGTCATACCTGTGTTTTTTTTTCTCTTAGCCTTTGTTTGGCAAGCTGCTGTAAGTTTTCGATGAGATCCTTAATAATATCCTAGAAGATTCATGATTTCTTCGAGAAAAAATTCTCTAACAATTGATAAAATCAGATAAGTTTTAGAGTCTGAACCCTCGATTCACACATTGAAATTCTTGGATAGTCGCCATAAATCTGGCTTACCCCATTTCCTCCTTTTTTTGACCCTTTTCCAGTGAAAGACCCTATTATTATTATATTAATTATATTAGGGTCTCCCACAATATCGAATTTGGATATGAAAGAAATTTTTGTTAATGAAAAACTCTTATTCCAAATAAATTTCTGACAATTCATTTCTATTTCTAGAAAAACCTCATTTCTTGGTGTCAAAATAGGATATGTGGTAGAAAAATGGAAGATCTATTCTCTTTTTTTTTCAAAAAAAAATAATCTTGGAGATTGTGTAATGCTTACTCTGAAACTCTTCGTTTATACCGTAGTGATATTTTTTGTTTCTCTCTTCATCTTTGGATTCCTATCTAATGATCCAGGACGTAATCCTGGACGTGAAGAATAAAATCCAAAGGGTTTTTCCTTGGTTCATTTTCCAATTTTCTTAGGATTTTATCTATTCCACACGTTTAACTAAGATTTCAAAAATTGGAAAAATAAATAAATAAATAAATCAAGTCATCAACGGAACCGGAAAGAGAGGGATTCGAACCCTCGGTACGAATAACTTGTACAACGGATTAGCAATCCGACGCTTTAGTCCACTCAGCCATCTCTCCCAATTGAAAAAGAGAATTACTACATTACACATAATGTAAGGAGTCTTTCTTTCTCTATTCTATAGAGATCTACAAATCAGGAATTTCTTTTAGATTAGATAAAGGAAGGGCTCGAACGAGCCTATAAATATAAAATAAAAATAAAGAAAAAAAAAGAAGACATCTTTGTGTTGATTTTGTTCGAAAGGCCCTTCTTATTCTGATGGCCTGGCCTGGTCAGTACCTAGCCGGGCCCCTTTTTTTGTTCCAACGAATTATAGATAAATAATGATTTATTTAATTTGAAAACAAAAATGCTTGTTATTTATTATATTCAATTGAATATAAAATATTCAAGCAACAACAAAAAGAAGAAAGACTATTTACATTCTTTTTATTTTTCTATTTGAATTTGAGTTTCATTTTCGGAACTAAAAAAGAAACTATCGATTTTTCCACAATGCATTTTTCTGTTATGATTTTAGTGTTTTTTGTGATCCGTAGCTATCAAAACTTCTTCATCAAAAGATAAAACTTTAGTTATTTAATTTAAATAAAATGAACCCTCCTTTCAGAATCTCATTAAATTGTAAATCCCCCCCCACGAAAAATTGCAACACTCTAATTTTGATGATTCTTTGATGATCCAATCCTATCTTGATCATGTCCAATTATCCTGTTCGACAAAAGGTCCATTTGTA